TTATCATCTTAAATTGAGGTGATTGGATTTGCACCAATGGAAACCATAAATTTCATACACAATAGAGGGATAGGGATATGATAGATTTTTTGATTTTTAGATAGTGAATGGAGTTTGTTTTTCCATTCTATCCTATTCATCGGTATTGATCATGGATACTGGAAAAATTGTTTTCTTTCTTTTGGGCTAGCTCATGATCTGAACGAGTCGCACATACACCCTAGTACATGTTCCTCGACGCTGAGGACATCCCCCAAGAGCGGGGGATTTCGTGACATTTCGGATTGGCTGTCTTGTATTTCTAATAAGTTGTTTAATAGTTGGCATGTTGAATCATATCCATAATATGATGGGCTGGTTTAGATCGATCCTAACCAGATGATTATGAATTACTTCTAGTTAATATTCTATTAAATAAGTTTTAATAGATAGAATATTAAACTTGGTAAAATAAAAAGATAAAATCTCAAATCACGGAGTTGGGCGAAATCCATGCTATTTTCATGCAACCGCTACAAGATCAACAATTCCATAAGCTTGGGCTTCTGTTGCTGACATAAAAACATCTCTTTCCATGTCTTCGGATACAACCCATAAAGGTTTACCCGTTCTTTGTACATAAACCCTTGTGAGGGTTTCACGCAGTTTCAGCAGTTCTTCCGCTTCCAGGATAAATTCTCCCGTTTGTGCCTCATAAAAAGAACTAGCAGGTTGATGGATCATTACCCTGATGATATAACATAATAAAAGGTTCCTCTATCTCGCATGATGAAAGGAAGAGAAAAGAAAGAAAGATAAAGAATAACAAGCAAAAAAAAGATAGAATTGAACAACCGTACAGGCATCTTTTGTGCGTTGCATACGGCTCTACAATCAAATTGACCCTTACCTTCCATCAAAGACAGAGAAAAATAGGATCTATCAGACCCATATCGGTAAATGATCAAATTACCACCCTTCCTTTCCAAGGAGTTTAAAAATACTATGATGGCTCCGTTGCTTTATATATTTATGATTTTTTTTGTCTGTGATTCAGCAATCCCAAAGTTTCTTTTTGAGCCGATCAAATAAAATAAGGAAAAAATAATCTTATTTTATTTTTGATTTTCGCACTCTTTCATAACATATGTTAAAAGTCCTCTAGTGTGAAAACAAAAAAGTTTGTGACGCTGAACTGGACTCCCGATAGATAAGATAAAATCGGAAATACCTTTAATCTCATACTACTCTTTCGATACATAATCTAATGTTTTGAAAAAACAATAAAAAACTTTCTCATATCGAATTCAAAGTGCCATGCTATTATTACTTAATATTCATATTTCATATGGCGAAGGCATAGTCTTTTTTTTTCTCTCAAATAAAAACCTCATTGGCGCCAAGCGTGAGGGAATGCTAGACGTTTGGTAATTTCTCCTCCGACTAGGATAAAAGATCCCATTGAAGCGGCTAATCCCATGCATATTGTATGTACATCTGGTCGCACAAATTGCATAGTATCATAAATAGCTACTCCGGGTATTACCCATCCGCCAGGAGAGTTTATAAACAAATACAGATCTTTGGTATCATCCTCGATACTGAGATATACCATAAGACCAATAAGCTGATTCGATATTTCACTATCAACCTCTTGGCCTAAAAAAAGTAATCTTTCTCGATAAAGTCGGTTGATTAGGGTAAAGTTGTATCCCTTAGGAACCGTACATGCATCTTTTGACGCATACGGTTCAAAAAAAAATTGCGAAAAAAAAAAAAACGAATCAATGTGTAGATTCCAGTCCTCTTTCTTTTTTCATAGCAGGTTTCTAACGAAAGGACTTTTTCTTCGATTTTTCAATAAAGACGAGTTTTGACTCCTTTCCTTATAATAAAAAAAAAAAGAATTCACTAAACTTATCGAATTAACTTCTCATTGATGTATTGTTTCATCGAGATCCAATCCAAATCACGATGTAATTTTCTTGTTCTTGAATGGGCCTCGTTAATCTTTTTAGGTTTATGCTCTACTCCGGGTAAAGATCCGCCCGATTTCGATTTGCACATATAGGACAAATGCTCTCATTACCATTTCTTTTTGTTATGACTTTCTTTTTTTTTTCAATTCATTTCATGCCTTCCACCAAATATTTGATGTATTCATCCATTCGATTGATTAACATTGATTAATTGAGACCGCTTCTCTTTCCAAACGGGATCTCTTTACAAATAGGAATTATTTATGATACAAGTAGTAATCATAGATATATTACCAATTGGGTTTTTCTAAACGGAGCCTGGATACTTCATTTTATTAGCCCAACCAACCCAACCATAAATCATTCTAATTGATAATAGTAATCTGAATCCCCCCAAAAAATGGATTTGATTTAATAGTACCTCACGCTCCAAATTTTTGATGATTCAATTAATCTTTCTTGGGCGAAACCGAGGATATCTCGATCGGGGGAGATAATGGGGAAATCCCATATGACCCAATATTTCTGACAAGTCGCGCTAT